ACAATTCAATTAGATACAAAATTTTGAAACCCCCTTTCATGGTTGTCGAAAAGGTATTTTTTTCTAATCCTTTCATTTCAGGTAATTGCTTGGTCGTACAGTGGTAGATAGTATTCGATGAAAGAAACAGAACAAATAATAATTGGAACAATTATCAATATTCGTGATGCAACCATTGCTGCATTAGATCCAAAGGTTCCTTCTTAACCCAGCTACAAGGATGGGACTGAACTCTATGATATGGAAAGACAGAGTGTGAAATCTAAAAGGATAATAGCAATTGCTAGTTTTAGAATTGAGTTGGGCTCGAAATAAAGGTTTTATTTCTTCGAGAGATCGTGGGATACTTTCATTTTTCTTCTCATTCGAAATATTATGTGCAATTAACCAACCTACTACTGAATGAATCCACTGATTTAAAAAGTAAAAGCGTTATCCGGCTGTTTGTTCCAAAAATAGATTAGATAAATTGAAAAAGAAACGAAATGATCAAAATAAAAAAAAAATGGAATTTTCAAATCCAATTCTTTTATTCCATAGTTACTCAAAGAGAACTTCATTTTTGACTGAAGTTACAAGACACAGTTCTTATTTACTTGACTCACGGGTTGCTTACTGAATCCGTTGATTCGAAATCACGGGATCCATAGATGTTACAGATGACGAATCCATCTTTTTTTTCTACCCCTTTACTCTCTCTTTTTTAGTGCCGTCTATAATGGCGGATGAATCAAGAACTTTCAATTGGAACTGATTCTGTCAATTAATTGGTATTTTTTCTTGTCATTGGATCTCGCAAAAATGGAAACTTAGGTAAGTGCTTTATAAACATATGTATAAAAAAGAACATATATCATTTAGCCCCTCCATGACTACTATAACTAGTTATTTCGGTTTTCTACTGGCTGCTTCAACTATAACCCCAGCTCTATTGATTGGTCTGAGCAAGATACGACTTATTTGAAATTCAAATTAATTGAATGAACAATTCATAAAAATGAGTATTTCTGTGAGATTCCCGGTATTCTATGTTCCTTCCTGTGTCAATTGCCAATTCTTGGTTATTGAGATTCATGGGCGATTCGGATTAATATTTAGAGATAGATATTACCTCTCTTTTTCTCTTCTTTCAAACAAATTGAAATGATTGAAGTTTTTCTATTTGGAATTGTGTTAGGTCTAATTCCTATTACCTTGGCCGGATTATTCGTAACTGCATATTTACAATACAGACGCGGTGATCAGTTGGACCTTTAATTGAGTAACATCATCTCTTTTTTTGATTGACCTCCTCTTTCATTTCCAGGAGGTCAAATGCAGGTTGCAGTTCAAGTTAGTGAAGTTATTTTATTGTGATTCGACATTAAAAGAATCACGCTCTGTAGGATTTGAACCTACGACATCGGGTTTTGGAGACCCACGTTCTACCGAACTGAACTAAGAGCGCTTTATTATGATGGGAGATACGAATGTCAAGAAAAGGATTCTTTTCGTACCCCCAATACATCTTGTATGTATAGTATCATAAAATGATAGATTAGGTCCAATTTTAATCGATCTCAATTGACCCCTCGTTACTGTCCATAGGATGGGTAATAGGTAGGGATGACAGGATTTGAACCCGTGACATTTTGTACCCAAAACAAACGCGCTACCAAGCTGCGCTACACCCCTTTCATTTGTTGTACAGTGCCATTGTAGGGAATCCCTGTCTTGTTTTCCACATCGTAATTTCCTCTATCTAGATAGAATTTGTTTTTCCTTTCCATTTCTTCGACCTTATATAATAAAGAATTATATACATACCTAACATATAAAGGAATGAATATTTATCAGTAATGCTCAGGAAGAAGTGTTTATCTTTTTCTGTTTCAGGGACAGGTGGATCTCATCTACCGGATCATTGTATATAGATATCCATTTTAGTTAGGGATTCCCCGTACAAATACAAATGATCTTTAACTACATATGCATCTGATCATATATGTATTACAATATAGAATAAAGTCAATAAAGTTAAAGAAAAAGAAGGAGGATTTTCAATGCGAGATATAAAAACATATCTCTCCACAGCACCTGTACTAGCTACTCTATGGTTCGGGTCTTTGGCGGGTCTATTGATAGAGATTAATCGTTTATTCCCAGATGCGTTGACATTCCCCTTTTTCTCATTCTAGTTATTGACATGGGAAGAGATTAAGAAGATTAGAGATACAATAAATTAGCTGTGACTAATCCCCCTCTTTTTTTTTTTTTCAGTTGTTTAGGATTAGGTTAGGATAGGAAAGAAAGAGAAAGAATAAAAGTGGATTGAACCTCATCGAAACTCGAGTTCAGGATAGAATTAATATAGGGAGAACAGAAATAGAAGTGTGGGTCGAGGGCAGGCTGTTCAAGATCATACAAGATAGTAAATGAAATACTGAGATTAGGAATAATTGATAGTTAGAAATAATTGTATTACTTAATAATTTTATGACTCTATTGATTGCAACGAAATCTTTCATAATTGAATCGATTTCGAGTTAGCAACTTTTCGTTTCATTCCTTTCTTCTTCTTGGCTTCTGTTCGAATCGAAAATAGAAGAATTGAGTGAATCAAAAATCTAAAGGAGGTTCATGGCTAAGGGTAAAGATGTCAGAGTAGTAGTTATTTTGGAATGTACCAGTTGTGTCCGAAATGGTTTGAATAAAGAATCGCGGGGCATTTCCAGATATATTACTCAAAAGAATCGACACAATACACCGAGTCAATTGGACTTGAAAAAATTCTGCCCTTATTGTTACAAGCATACGATTCATGGGGAGATAAAGAAATAAATCGAACGGAACGCGTGTGTCACTCTTCCAAGGAAGAGGAAGAAATTACATATATATATACAAATCAAATCCTATTTCGGTTGGATCCGAAATGAATGAAGAAATAGGATTTTAGAAATAAGAAAAAAATCATGGATAAACCCAAGCGGCCCTTTCGTAAATCTAAGCGATCTTTTCATAGGCGTTTGCCCCCAATTGGATCGGGGGATCGGATTGATTATAGAAACATGAGTTTAATTAGTCAATTTATTAGTGAACAAGGAAAAATATTATCTAGACGAGTGAATAGATTAACCTTGAAACAACAACGATTAATTACTATTGCTATAAAACAAGCTCGTATTTTATCTTCGTTACCTTTTCTTAATAATGAGAAACAATTTGAGAGATTTGAGAGAACCGAGTCGATCTCTAGAACTACTAGTCCTAGAACCAGAAATAAATAAGCCGATTCCTCAATCGAATCAAAACTCGAATTGGAACTCAGATTGATGTTTTGTTCGAAAAAGCTGCGAGATTGTCGCACCGTAATAATAATAAAAAAAGAATGGGGGAAGAAGAAATCTTTTTTTTTTATTGAAAGGTGTTCGTTCATTCCTACTACTTATCTTATTATATGAATTTCTACTATACCCTCCCGGAGTTCATTCTCCGGGGAACCCCGTTTAAAGCATTCCGGTGAATTCCTTCCAATCTCCTTATTTGATGATCTCATTGGAAATCGTGTCAAGACAATTCCTATTTGATATAGCTATTTGTGCAGGTATTTTACGATTAAGAAGCAACTGCCTCTTGTACAGATCAAGTATTAATCGACTATAACTACGGGATCCCCTATTCTCACGAGTTACTGCATTTATCCGAGTGATCCACAAACTACGAAAACTTCTCTTTCGCCTGCCTCTATCCCGATGAGTGGAAACCAAAGCTCTCATTTTCTGTTGAGTAGTAGTTCGAGTAAGTCTTGAATGAGCCTCCCGAAAGGTTGATGCAAATAAACGAATTTTTGTTCTACGTCTCCAAGTTCTATATCTTCGTCTAACTCTGGTCATTGAATCAAATGAAACTTTGATGAATAACTAATTGATTTCTTTCAGTCATTCTTTTCCCCTCTCCTTGGTTTATTAATAACAAAACGGATTCTTCCGATGTATAAAATACAAATTCCAATGGCTTTTGCTACTATAACCTTCCCAACCACGATTTTTTTATTTCTTCCAGGCATTTCACCTCAAAAAAAGAAATTGTACCGATGTTAGGTATAAAATAATAGAGTAAATGGATAAATAGTGGTTTCCATCGTTTCTATGGTTACTTCTTAAACGGTGAGGTCCTCTCTATACACCGGAGCCCCTTTCCTCATTTAATCAATGTTATTGGTAACTTGTACAGTTCACACTCTTTGGCTCTACCCATGAATTATCCAGTAATAGGTCTTTTTACAATGAGATCTATCCATACAGTGACGGCATTTAATTATGAAGGTTGAATAGGTAAGGTAGCTGACCCTGTTAGTCCGTTCTTGCAAGAGTAGGAGCATAATCTTTCTGCTTTTTAAATAGAATATCATTTTCCCCGCTTAATGGATAACCATTTGCTACCAATGGGGAATTGCTTTTCATCTCAAATCGAGGTGATTGGATTTGCACCAACGGAAACCATAAATTCCATACACAATAGCGGTATATGAGAGATCTTTATTTTTAGATAGTGAATAGGGTTATTCTATTCTACCCTATTCATTGGTACGGGTCATTGATACTGTAAAAATTGTCTCATTTGTTCTAGCTCATGATCTGAACGAGTCGCACATACACCCTAGTACATGTTCCTCGACGCTGAGGGCATCCTCGAAGAGCAGGGGATTTCGTGACATTTCTGATTGGCTGTCTTATGTTTCTAATAAGTTGTTTAATAGTTGGCATGCTGAATCATATACAGAATGGGTTGGTTTAGATCGATCCTAACCGGATGATTATCAATTACTTCCATTTACTATTTTATTCAGGTAAGAAGATAAAAGATCAAATAATGGTTCATTCAAATTTCGAAATGGAATCAAAGATTTAGGTCAAATCCGCGGTATTTTCGACTGCTACAAGATCAACAATGCCATGATCTTGGGCTTCTGTTGCTGACATAAAAACATCCCTTTCCATGTCTTCGGATACAACCCATAAAGGATTGCCCGTTCTTTGTACATAAACCCTTGTGAGGGTTTCGCGGAGTTTTAGTAGTTCTTTCGCTTCCAGGATAAATTCTCCTGTGGGTGCCTCATAAAAAGAACTAGCAGGTTGATGGATCATAACCCTGATGATATAACATAATGAATGATTCCTCTACCTCGCATGATTGTGGGAAGGGATAAAGAATAACAAGCAGGGAGAAAAAAAAGATAGAATTAAACAACCGTACAGGCATTTTTTGTGCATTGCATACGGCTCTGCAATGGAATTTCTTTTTCTCTTCTTTCGTCGAAGAAAGAGACAAGTCGAATCCATCAGACCAGATCGTTGAATGATCTATTTACCATCCTTCCTTTCGGAGTAATCAAAAATACTATGATGGTTCCGTTGCTTTATATATTTATCTCGTTTGTGATTCAGCAATCCCAAAGTTTCTTTCTGATCCGATCAAATAAAAATTAAGTAAAAAATGATCCTTTTTCACACTCTTTCATAACATAAATATTGGAAAGAGACTTCTGGTGTGGAAGCAAAAAGGTTTGTGACGCTGAAACGGACCCCGATACATAAGATCAAATCGGAAATAACCTTTCTTTCATACTACTATTCCGATACATAATCTCATATTATATAATGAAAAAAAAAAATAATAATAATAATAGTTTGCTCATATCGAACTTGAAATGCCATGCTATTATGACTTAACTATTTTATTCATATTCCATATGGCGAAGGCATAGTCTTTTTTTTTTCTCAAATCAAAAAACTCATTGGCGCCAAGCGTGAGGGAATGCTAAACGTTTGGTAATTTCTCCTCCGACCAGGATGAAAGATCCCATTGAAGCGGCTAATCCCATGCATATTGTATGCACATCTGGTGGCACAAATTGCATAGTATCATAAATAGCTATTCCTGGGATTACCCATCCGCCGGGAGAATTTATAAACAAATACAGATCCTTGGTATCATCTTCTATGCTGAGATATACCATGAGACCAACAAGTTGATTGGAGATCTCGCTATCAACTTCTTGGCCTAAAAAAAGTAATCTTTCTCGATGAAGTCGGTTGATTAGGACAAAATTGTATTCCTTAGGAACCGTACACGCACCTTTGGATGCATACGGTTCAAAAAATCAAAATTGAGAAAAAAAAAGAAATGTGTCGATTCCAGCCCTATTTCTTTTTTCGTAGCAGGCTTTTTCCTAATGAAGGGGCTTTTTCTTCCATTTTCAAGAAACACGAGTTTTTACTTGCTTCCCTATAAAAAAGAATTCACCGAACTTATCGAACTAACCTCTCATTGATGTATTGTTTCATCGAGATCCAAATCACGATGTAATTTTCTTGTTCCCGAATGGGCCTCTTCAACTCTTTTAGGTTTATGCTCTACTCCGGGTAAAGATCTGCCCGAATTCTATTTGTACATATAGGACAAATGATTCCAGTACCACTTCTTTTTGCTACGACTTCCTTCTTTTTCAATTTGTTTTATGCCTTCCACCAAATATTCGATGTATTTACCATATTATTCCATTCCATTGATTGACGAGATCACTCATAGGGTATAAAGGAATCATTTATGATAGGGTGGGAATCATACATAGATTCCCAATTTGGTATTTTCTGAACGGAGCCTGTATACTTCATTTTATTGGTCCAAGCCAACCATAAATTCTTTTAATTGATAATATTGATCCTCCAAGCAAAAATAAATTGATCTAATTGCACTTCACGCTTCGAATTATTGATGGTTCAATCAATCTTTCTTGGGCGAAATAGAGGATATCTCGATCGGGGGAGAAAACGGGGAAATCCCATATGACCCAATTTGTCTGACAAGTCACACTATACGTCAACCCAAACTGCATCTTCCTCTCCAGGACTCCGAAAAGGTACTTTTGGAACACCAATGGGCATTAAATGAAAGAAAAAGGAGTTAAGTACCCTATTTCACTTTGATGTGGAAACGTAATAAACAATGGGTTTATTGTCTTCATAATATTGTCATTTATCGTATTTTATCGATCAATTGGAAGATTCCTGGAGGAAGACGGAATAAAGGAAAATTCTTACGAACGGATCGTTCGAATGATAAACAAGTATCTATACATTCGCTCACAAAAAATAGGACGAATCGCCCCATTGCGTATTGGTACTTATTGGGTATAGAATAGATCTGCTTCTCTTTGTTCCTACGAACAGAATTGTTCAATTATTACCAACGTAACAGAATAAATATTAACCCTTGTTTCGAGATAATCCAACGAAAAGGTGAGGTCCATAGCATAGTTATTTCCAATGCGATAAAGTTACATAGTGTCTATTTTTTTTTTGAGAAAGGGGTATTTTCATGGGTTTGCCTTGGTATCGTGTTCATACCGTCGTATTGAATGATCCTGGTCGGCTGCTTTCTGTCCATATAATGCATACAGCTCTCGTTTCGGGTTGGGCCGGTTCGATGGCTCTATACGAATTAGCAGTTTTTGATCCTTCTGACCCCGTTCTTGATCCAATGTGGAGACAAGGTATGTTCGTTATACCCTTCATGACTCGTTTAGGAATAACCAACTCGTGGGGCGGTTGGAGTATCACAGGAGGAACTATAACGAATCCGGGTATTTGGAGTTACGAGGGTGTGGCCGGGGCACATATTGTGTTTTCCGGCTTGTGCTTCTTAGCAGCTATCTGGCATTGGGTGTATTGGGACCTAGAAATATTCTGTGATGAACGTACGGGAAAACCCTCTTTGGATTTGCCCAAGATCTTTGGAATTCATTTATTTCTCTCAGGGGTGGCTTGCTTTGGGTTTGGCGCATTTCATGTAACAGGCTTGTATGGTCCTGGAATATGGGTGTCCGATCCTTATGGCCTAACCGGAAAAGTACAATCTGTAAATCCAGCGTGGGGCGCGGAAGGTTTTGATCCTTTTGTTCCGGGAGGAATAGCCTCTCATCATATTGCAGCAGGTACATTGGGCATATTGGCGGGTCTATTCCATCTTAGTGTCCGCCCACCCCAACGTCTATACAAAGGATTACGTATGGGCAATATTGAAACTGTCCTTTCCAGTAGTATCGCTGCTGTCTTTTTTGCAGCTTTCGTTGTTGCTGGAACTATGTGGTATGGTTCAGCAACTACCCCGATCGAATTATTTGGTCCCACTCGTTATCAGTGGGATCAGGGATACTTCCAGCAAGAAATATATCGAAGAGTTGGCGCCGGTCTATCCGAGAATCTGAGTTTATCGGAAGCTTGGTCTAAAATTCCTGAAAAATTAGCTTTCTATGATTACATCGGTAATAATCCGGCGAAAGGTGGATTATTCAGAGCAGGCTCAATGGACAACGGGGATGGAATAGCTGTTGGATGGTTAGGACACCCTATTTTTAGAGATAAAGAAGGGCATGAACTTTTTGTACGTCGTATGCCTACTTTTTTTGAAACATTTCCAGTAGTTTTGGTAGACGGAGACGGAATTGTTAGAGCCGATGTTCCTTTTAGAAGGGCAGAATCGAAGTATAGTGTCGAACAAGTGGGTGTAACTGTTGAGTTCTATGGTGGCGAACTCAATGGAGTCAGCTATAGCGATCCTGCTACTGTGAAAAAATATGCTAGACGTGCCCAATTGGGTGAAATTTTTGAATTGGATCGTGCTACTTTGAAATCCGATGGTGTTTTTCGGAGCAGTCCAAGGGGTTGGTTCACTTTTGGACATGCTACGTTTGCTTTGCTCTTCTTTTTCGGACACATTTGGCATGGTGCTAGAACCTTGTTCAGAGATGTTTTTGCTGGTATTGACCCAGATTTGGATGCTCAAGTGGAATTTGGAGCATTCCAAAAAATTGGAGATCCAACTACAAGGAGACAGGTAGTCTGATACAACATTGCTATGGTATCTTTCGCCTCTATATTTGATTTTTTTATTTGACAGAAGGTACCGCAGAAATATTGATTTTCATCATCGCCTTTCTTTGCTCTTGTCCTTTCTTTGTCTGGGAAATGATCCCAAATGAACAGGTGTGGAAGCTATAATTGTAAACCACGATCGAATCCATGGAAGCATTGGTTTATACATTCCTGTTAGTATCGACTTTAGGGATAATTTTTTTCGCTATATTTTTTCGAGAGCCGCCTAAGGTCCCGACTAAAAAGATGAAATGATTTTTCATTATCCTAATTGAAGTAATGAGTCCCCCATATGGGGGACTCATTACTTCAATTAGTCCCCGTGTTCCTCGAATGGATCTCTTAGTTGTTGAGAGGGTTGCCCAAAAGCGGTATATAAGGCGTACCCTGTAAAGCTTACAAGTGAACCAGATATGGAGATGGCGACTAAGGTTGCTGTTTCCATTATTAGAAATTTCAAGATCGCGATGGATCTATGCTACGATAAGATCGTTTATTTACAACGGAATAGTATACAAAGTCAACAGATCTCAACCAATGAAATAGTATTTATGGCTACACAAACCGTTGAGGATAGTTCTAGATCTGGGCCAAGACGAACTATTGTAGGGGATTTATTGAAACCATTGAATTCGGAATATGGTAAAGTGGCTCCTGGATGGGGAACCACCCCATTTATGGGTGTCGCAATGGCTCTATTTGCAATATTCCTATCTATTATTTTGGAGATTTATAATTCTTCCGTTTTACTGGATGGAATTTCAATGAGTTAGGTCTATAAGAACCATGAAGCCCTAGCTTTTCAATCAAAAATGAATCACTTAGGACTCAGATTTATAGTCCATTCTGGTAGTTCGACCGTGGAATTCCGTTGTTTGGGTATTTCCGGAATATGAGTGTGCGACTTGTTATAATTGATCCTATTGATAGTACAGAGAATGGGTCTGTCATCTCGGTAGAGATGGTTCTGCCTCGTCGGATATTCATCCTAGTATCTGGAGCACGGAATATATGAAATAGATCAAGAAATATTTGAACTATGATTCATACCTACTATTCAGACCTCGCGACCGGACTTCAAAAAA